CCGAATGGAAAAAAAAAAAGAAGTACACAGATATGACATATCATTATATGGATAAGGGTGGGGGATTATGGGACAAAAAATAAATCCACTTGGTTTCAGACTTGGTACAACCCAAGGTCATCATTCTATTTGGTTTGCACAAGCCAAAAATTATTCCGATGGTCTGCAAGAAGATCAAAAAATACGAAATTGTATCAAGAATTATTTACAAAAAAATATGAGAATATCCTCTGGTGTGGAGGGAATTGCACGCATAGAAATTCGAAAAAGAATTGATCTGATTCAAGTCATAATTTATATGGGATTCCCAAAGTTATTACTAGAAGGCAAGACGCGAAGAATTGAAGAATTACAGATGAATGTACAAAAAGAACTTAATTGTGTGAACCGAAAACTCAACATTGCTATTACAAGAATTACAAACCCTTATGGGCACCCTAATATTCTTGCAGAATTTATAGCCGGACAGTTAAAGAATAGAGTTTCATTTCGCAAAGCAATAAAAAAGGCTATTGAATTAACCGAACAGGCAGATACAAAAGGAATTCAAGTACAAATTGCAGGTCGCCTCGACGGAAAAGAAATTGCACGTGTCGAATGGATGAGAGAAGGTAGGGTTCCTCTACAAACCATTCGAGCTAAAATTGATTATTGTTCCTATGGAGTCCGAACGGTCTATGGAGTATTAGGCATCAAAATTTGGATATTTTGGGAATAAGAATACTTTCCCTGGCTTTACTCTTTACACTATATCCATTGATAAAAAAAAATAGAATAAAAAAAAAAACTTTTTCTTTTCATGCTTTTTCTCTTAAATCAAAAAAATAAGCAATTCTATAGGTTTGAATAAAAATTTGATTGATGATTTCATATAATTGCTATGCTTAGTGTGCGACTCGTTGGTTTTTTTTTATAGGATAGAATTCCAAAAAAATGGACAGACCCCTACTGTGAACTAATAACTATATAACTAATAACCAACTCATCGTTTCACATTATCTGGATACAAAAAAGCAGTCAAGATATGATATATTGGTCATATCATTGTAGCAACTGAAATCTTTCTTACATAAAGAAAAAAAATAAATCTGATTATGATATAAAAAAAGTATGCAGATAAAGGAAAGGTTGAGAGAAAGAAAGAAAAAGAATATCAATGATATAGGATTCCAATATATGTAAGGTTTATGAGTCATCTCATAAAAGGCAGTGTAATAAAGCATCAATACTGATTCATCCATAAGTATATGAATCTATTCATAGAAAAAAATCAAGAGCCTCGAGCCAATAAAGACTAAAAAGATTGACTCAAGAACAAATTTCATGAGGGGCTCCATTGTAGAATTCAAACCTAACCATTAATTGCGAAGCGACGGGAACGATGGAACCTATGAATACGTAAGATTCTATTGAAAAATGAATCCTAATAATTCATTAGGTAGGATGGCGGAACGAACCAGGGACCAATTCATTTATTCCGAGAATTCATGAGCTAACCCTACAACTAAAATAGATATTGAAAGAGTAAATATTCGCCCGCGAAGGTTTTTATTAGATTACTCAATCTTGTTCGATCCAATATAATAATATGATCAAAGGCAAAACAAAATAAAGATTCGTTAGAAAAAAACCACATTATCTCACTATCTAGAAATAGAAATAATTATCTAGAAAAAAAAAATACATGTTTAAGTATATATCCAAACAAGATATAGAAATTTCTAATAGATTAGATGAAATCTCAAAGAATCCATGATTCCGTATATTTTCATAAAATTCTCAAATTCGAATCGTTTCATTCGCGATGAGCCGGATGAGAAGAAACTCTCATGTCCGGTTCTGTAGTAGAGATGGAATTGAGAAAGAACCATCAACTATAACCCTAAAAGAACCAGATTTCGAAAACAACATAGAGGAAGAATGAAAGGAATATCTTATCGAGGTAATCGTATTTGTTTCGGTAAATATGCTCTTCAGGCACTTGAACCCGCTTGGATCACATCTAGACAAATAGAAGCAGGGCGACGAGCAATGACAAGAAATGTGCGCCGTGGTGGAAAAATATGGGTACGTATATTTCCAGACAAACCAGTTACGGTAAGACCTACGGAAACACGTATGGGTTCGGGTAAAGGATCTCCCGAATATTGGGTAGCTGTCGTTAAACCAGGTCGAATACTTTATGAAATGGGCGGAGTAGCAGAAAATATAGCCAGAAAGGCTATTTCAATAGCGGCGTCCAAAATGCCTATACGAACTCAATTTATTATTTCGGGATAGGAACGTAGAACCAAAGAAAAGAAGTCTTGGGGATAAAAAAAAATTGCAGGTTTCTTTTTGACAAACAATATTTCTTTTTTTTTTTACTTCGCCCTTTGGATTAACATTGAAAGAACAGATTCAAAAATGATATGATTCAACCTCAAAGCCATTTGAATGTAGCGGATAACAGCGGGGCCCGAGAATTAATGTGTATTAGAATCATAGGAGCTAGTAATCGCCGATATGCTCATATCGGTGACATTATTGTTGCTGTGATCAAGGAAGCATTACCAAACACACCTCTAGAAAGATCAGAGGTGATCAGAGCTGTAATTGTACGTACTTGTAAAGAACTTAAACGTGACAACGGTATGATAATACGATATGATGATAATGCTGCAGTTGTGATTGATCAAGAAGGAAATCCAAAAGGAACTCGAGTTTTTGGTGCGATTGCCCGAGAATTGAGACAGTTAAATTTCACTAAAATAGTTTCATTAGCACCTGAGGTATTATAAGATGAGATCATACGTAATATAGTTATATTATACATAGTATTTGGATGAAATAGAGTAATTAGTGGATTAGGTTGTATCGGACGCATATCCCTTTATTTAATAACAAAAATATAAAAATTAAAAAATAAATAAAAAATAGCATGTTGATTATATCAAAAATGGGAGGCAACCAAAATTTTAGTTTATCATGGGTAGGGACACTATTGCTGACATAATAACCTCTATACGAAATGCTGACATGAATAGAAAAGGGACGATTCAAATAGCATCCACTAACATCACGGAAAACATTGTTAAAATACTTTTAAGAGAAGGTTTTATCAAAAACGTGAGGAAGCATCAGGAAAACAACAAATATTTTTTGGTTTTAACCCTACGACATAGAAGGAATAGGAAAGGACCCTATCGAACTATTTTAAATTTAAAACGTATCAGTAGGCCTGGCCTACGAATCTATTCGAACTATCAACGAATTCCTAGAATTTTAGGCGGGATGGGGATTGTAATTCTTTCTACTTCTCGAGGTATAATGACAGACCGAGAGGCTCGACTAGAAGGAATCGGCGGAGAAATTTTGTGTTATATATGGTAATCTTTCTGTTCTGATATCCGAATTGGATCCGGAATTTGCTATTTGTCAAAAGAAAAAAGGGTGGGTTAGTTGATATCATTCCTACTACATTAGGTGATACTTCTAGGGCTTTTACCTAGAATGAAAGAACAAAAAAATGGATTCAGGAAGGTTTAATTAATGAATCACTTCTCCTTCTCAATGGTATGTATGCTCAGGGTTTTTCGATAATGAAGATCTAATTCTAGGTTATGTTTCATGAAGGATCCGACGGAGTTTTACACGTATACTATGGGGGGAGAGGGGCAAAATTGAAGTAAGTCGTTATGATTCAAGCAGAGGGCGTATAATTTATAGATGCCACAACAAGGATTCGAATGATTAAGTTGTTTTGTCAACTTCAGCATTCCCTTCATGGGGATACAATTTGAGGTTCAACATTTCAAGAAACTTATTTTCTTCCAATAAATAGAGTCAGAATTAAGTTAAGGAACGACAACTATGAAAATAAGGGCCTCCGTTCGTAAAATTTGTGAAAAATGTCGACTGATCCGTAGAAGAGGACGAATTATAGTAATTTGTTCTAATCCGAGACATAAACAAAGACAAGGATAATCTTTTGAAAAGGGGCTCTCTAACGTAAAGGACCCAATGAAAAAAATAGGATCTGTTTTGACATGAAATGGATATATCCATATATCTCGAATTTTGATTTATGAGATGATAAAGTATGGCAAAATCTATACCAAGAACTGGTTCACGTAGGAATGTCCGTAGTGGTTCACGTAAAAGTACACGTAGAATACCAAAGGGAGTTATTCATGTTCAAGCAAGTTTCAACAATACCATTGTGACTGTTACAGATGTACGGGGTCGGGTAATTTCTTGGTCCTCCGCCGGTACTTGTGGATTCAATGGTACAAGAAGGGGGACACCATTTGCTGCTCAAACCGCAGCAGGAAATGCTATTCGGACAGTAGTAGATCAAGGTATGCAACGAGCAGAAGTCATGATAAAAGGTCCTGGTCTCGGAAGAGATGCAGCATTAAGAGCTATTCGTAGAAGTGGTATACTATTAAGTTTCGTACGTGATGTAACCCCTATGCCACATAATGGCTGTAGACCTCCTAAAAAAAGACGTGTGTAGAAATCAAAATGAAAGAGATTTCAAGAGAAATAAACGATTCAATGATCTGATCAAATAATATTATTATGGTTCGAGAGAAAGTAAGAGTATCTACTCGGACACTACAGTGGAAGTGTGTCGAATCAAGAGCAGACAGTAAGCGTCTTTATTATGGACGCTTTATTCTATCTCCCCTTATGAAAGGGCAAGCCGATACAATAGGCATTGCGATGCGAAGAGCTTTGCTTGGTGAAATAGAAGGAACATGTATCACCCGTGCAAAATTTGAAAAAATACCACATGAATATTCTACCATAGTAGGTATTCAAGAATCAGTACATGAAATTTTAATGAATTTGAAAGAAATTGTATTGAGAAGTAATCTATATGGAACTCGCAACGCGTCTATTTGTGTCAAGGGTCCTGGATGTGTAACTGCTCAAGACATCATCTTACCAACTTCTGTGGAAATCGTTGATAACACACAGTATATAGCTAATCTAACGGAACCCATTAATTTGTG